AGATTCGGGCGGGAACATACACTTTGAATTTTAAGGAGAGGGTTCGAAAACATATTTATTCTGACTCAGAGGGAGAAATGCACTGGAGTACCGACGTGTACCATGCACCCGAATTTCAATATAGTAATGTCCGGCTCTTACCAAAAACAAGCCATTTATGGATATTATCAGGAGGTTCGTGCAGATCCGGTGTAGTTTCTTTTTCACTCCACAAGGATCAAGATCAACTGAACATCCATTCTCATTCTGTCGAACGAAGATATATTTCTAGCCTCTCAGTGAATAATGATCAAGTGAGACACCAATTAGTTAGGTCAGATTTTTCTGATAAAAAAGAAGATGGTATTTTTGATTATTCGGGATTTAATCGAATCATAGGTATTGGTCATTGTAATCTCATACATCCTGCAATTCTCCACAAGAATTCTGATTTATTGGCAAAAAGGCGAAGAAATCAATTTCTCATTCCGTTCCAATCCATTCAAGAACAAGAGAAAGAACTAATGCCCCATTCAGGTATCTCGATTGAAATACCCATAAAGGGTATTTTCCGTAAAAATAGTATTCTTGCTTATTTTGATGATCCTCGATACAGAAGAAAGAATTCAGGAATTACTAAATATGGGACTATAGGGGCACATTCAATCGTCAAAAAAGAGGACTTGATTGAGTATCGAGGAGTCAAAAAAATCAAGCCAAAATTTCAAATGAAAATCGATCGCTTTTTTTTCATTCCCGAGGAAGTGCATATTTTACCCGAATCTTCTTACGTAATGGTACGGAATAATAGTATCATTGGAGTAGATACCCGAATCGCTTTAAATAGAAGAAGCCAAGTGGGCGGATTGGTCCGAGTGGAGAAAAAAAAAAAAAAGATTGAACTAAAAGTTTTTTCTGGGGATATCCATTTTCCTGGGGAAACGGATAAGATATCCCGACACAGTGGCATCTTGATACCGCCGGAAACGGGAAAAAAAGAACTTAAGGGATCCACCCGGGAATCAAAAAAATTGAAAAAATGGATCTATGTCCAACGGATCACACCTACCAAGAAAAAGCATTTTGTTTTGGTTCGACCCGTAGTCACATATGAAATAGCGAACGGTATCAATTTAGCAACACTCTTCCCCCAGGATCTGCTGCGGGAAAAGGATAATATGCACCTTCGAGTTGTCAATTATATCCTTTATGGAAAGGGCAAACCCTTTCGGGGTATTTCTGACACAAGTATTCAATTAGTTCGAACTTGTTTAGTCTTGAATTGGGACCAAGACAAAAAAAGTTCTTCCGTCGAAGAGGTCTGTGCTTCCTTTGTTGAAGTAAGTACAAATGGTATGATTCGAGATTTCCTAAGAATCGACTTAGTGCAATCCCATATTCCGTATATCAGAAAAAGGAATGCTCCGTCAAGTCCAGGATTGATCTCTGATAATGGTCCAGATCGCACCAATATAAATCCGTTTTACTCCATTTATTTCAAGGCAAGGGTTCAACAATCACTTAGCCAAAATCAAGGAACTATTCATACCTTGTTGAATAGAAATAAGGAATGCCAATCTTTGATAATTTTGTCATCATCTAATTGTTTTCGAATGGGTCCATTCAACGATATCAAATATCATAATGTGATAAAGCAATCAATTCACATTCAAAAAGATCCTCTAATTCCAATTAGGAATTCGTTGGGACCCTTAGGAACAGTCCTTCAAATTGCGAATTTTTATTCATTTTACTATTTAATAACTTATAATCCGGTTTCGGTAACTAACTATTTGAAACTTGATAATTTAAAACAGACTTTTCAAGTACGTAAATTTTATTTAATGGATGAAAACGGGAGAATTTATAATCCTGATCCAGACAGTAAGATTGTTTTGAATCCATTTAATTTGAATTGGGATTTTATCCATCATAATTATTGTGAGGAAATGTACACAATAATGAGTCTTGGGCAGTTTATTTGTGAAAATATATGTATAGCCACAAATGGACCACACCTCAAATCAGGTCAAGTTTTAATTGTTCAAGCTGGCTCTGTAGTAATAAGATCAGCTAAGCCTTATTTGGCTACTCCAGGAGCAACAGTTCATGGGCATTATGGAGAAATCCTTTATGAAGGAGATACATTAATTACATTTATATATGAAAAATCAAGATCTGGTGATATAACGCAGGGTCTTCCAAAAGTAGAACAGGTGTTAGAAGTGCGTTCGATTGATTCAATATCGATGAACCTAGAAAAAAGAGTTGAGGGTTGGAACGCGCGTATAACAAGAATTCTTGGGATTCCTTGGGGATTCTTAATTGGTGCTGAGCTAACTATAGTGCAAAGTCGTATCTCTTTGGTTAATAAGATCCAAAAGGTTTATCGATCCCAGGGGGTCCAAATCCATAATAGACATATCGAAATTATTGTACGTCAAATAACATCAAAAGTGTTGGTTTCAGAAGATGGAATGTCTAATATTTTTTTACCCGGCGAACTTATTGGATTGTTACGAGCGGAGCGAACGGGGCGTGCTTTGGAAGAAGCGATCTGTTATCGAGCTATATTATTGGGAATAACGAGAGCATCTCTGAATACTCAAAGTTTTATATCTGAAGCAAGTTTTCAAGAAACCGCTCGGGTTTTAGCAAAAGCAGCTCTCCGGGGTCGTATCGACTGGTTGAAAGGCCTGAAAGAGAACGTTGTTCTGGGGGGGATGATACCCGTTGGTACCGGATTCAAAGCATTAGTGCACTGTTCACGGCAGCATAACAATATTCTTTTGGAAACAAAAAAAAGAATTTATTCGGGGGGGGGATGATAGATATTTTCTTACACCACAGAGAATTATTAGACTTTTGCATTTCAAAGACTTTACATGCTACATCAGAACAATCATTTAGAGGATTTAATGAGTCCTAAGGAGCGGATTCTCTTAACTATTTTTGATCCTTTGATTTCTTAATAGTAAGAAAAGAAAGATAATAACGAATAGAAAGTAATGAATGGCCTGGATTGTGTATCAATGGCCAATCTCTGGTAGAAGAGAAGGTTCCATTGGAACAATTATTTATTTCAGGGCACCTCGTCTCTTTTTTTTATCAAATCTTTTTTTGATAAAAAAAAAAGGAAGTATGGGGAGAAATGGCAAGAAGATAGTGGAATATCAATTTTGAAGAGATGATGGAAGCAGGAATTCCTTTTTGTCATGGTACTAGGAAATGGAATCCTAGAATGTCACCTTATATCTCAGCAAAACATAAAGGTATTCATATTACAAATCTGACAAGAACTGCTCGTTTTTTATCAGAAGCTTGTTATAAAGCAGCGGATTTAGTAGCACGAGCTGCAATAAGAACCCGGTGTCATTATATGTCATTATATTATATTAATAAAAAAAGGTTCGGTGGTATGTTAACGGATTGGTCCACTATAGAAACGAGACTTCATAAGTTCAGGGATTTGAGAGCGGAACAAAAGACGGGGAGACTCAACCGTCTTCCAAAAAGAGATGCAGCTATCCTGAAGAGACAATTATCACGCTTGCAAACGTATCCGGGCGGGATTCAATATATGACGGGGGTACCGGATATTGTAATCATCGTTGATCAGCAAGAAGAATATACGGCTCTTCGAGAATGTATCGCTTTGGGAATTCCAACAATTTGTTTAATCGATACAAATTGTGACCCCGATCTCGCAGATATTTCGATTCCAGCAAACGATAACGCTATAGCTTCAATCCGATTAATTCTTAATAAATTTGTATTTGCAATTTGTGAGGGTCGTTCTAGCTATATACGAAATCCTTGATTAATAATAAGATAAATCAATTTTTTTGGTAACTACATGGATTTTTTTATTTTTGGAATCGGTTACTCTTCTTGAATCGCATAAAAGAAAAGAAATTAAAAAAAACTGTGGATATTATGTGATTAGCGGGTATTCAAAACGGATAATTCTAATTAAAGTATACAAGTCGAAAGGGAGAGGGTTGAATCAAAATAATTTTTTTTAAAGTTCTATTTCTGTTAGAGGGCAATATGAATGTTATATCATGTTCCAGTAACACACTAAAAGGGTTATACGATATATCCGGTGTGGAAGTAGGCCAACATTTCTATTGGCAAATAGGAGGTTTACAAGTCCATGCCCAAGTACTTATTACTTCTTGGGTTGTAATTGCTATCTTATTAGGTTCAGCCCTTATAGCTGTTCGGAATCCACAAACTATTCCGACTGCCGGTCAAAATTTCTTCGAATATGTCCTTGAATTTATTCGAGACGTGAGCAAAACTCAGATTGGAGAAGAATATGGTCCATGGGTTCCCTTTATTGGAACTATGTTTCTATTTATTTTTGTTTCGAATTGGTCCGGTGCTCTTTTACCTTGGAAAATAATACAGTTACCCCATGGGGAGTTAGCTGCACCTACGAATGATATCAATACTACCGTTGCTTTAGCCTTGCTCACGTCAGTAGCATATTTCTATGCAGGTCTTTCTAAAAAGGGATTAGGTTATTTCAGTAAATACATTCAACCGACTCCAATTCTTTTACCCATTAACATTTTAGAAGATTTCACAAAACCTTTATCACTTAGCTTTCGACTTTTCGGGAATATATTAGCTGATGAATTAGTAGTTGTTGTTCTTGTTTCTTTAGTACCTTTAGTGGTTCCTATACCTGTGATGTTCCTTGGATTATTTACAAGCGGTATTCAAGCTCTTATTTTTGCAACTTTAGCGGCGGCTTATATAGGCGAATCTATGGAGGGCCATCATTGACTAGTTTTCGAAATAGTCTCTTTTTTTTTTTTTTAGCTTAGAATAACGCAATGTATGCGTAACTAAAGATAATCCACTTAGGAAACATCAATATACAAATAGAAATAGACAAATACGGGATATACGACCAAGAGTCATAGAAAAAAATTCAGATATTGGGGAATTGTAAAAAAGGAAAGAGATCAAAAAGATCTTTTTCCTAAAATTAATGTTTGGCTTTATTATATCATACTCCTGCCAATGAATATTATCATTCTATTGTTTTGTTCATTCAATTCAAATATAAGGAGTCATTATTTGAATAAAAATTCTTAATATAAAAATTCTTATAGTATCGTAGTATCACAATTTACACGGTGTGTGATTAAAAAAAAAAGAAAAAGAAAGATGCTTTCTAGAATGATTCCCATTTTAGTTGATTTTATTCAATTCAACGATTGACCAAAAGAAAATATTAATAAATAATTAAAGTGAATGACCTTACCGGAATAAAATACTTATGTTTATTTCTATGCAATGATTCGCCAAACGAGATTCATAAAAAATGGGTTGATTGGGAGAGGGGAACAGAATTGGGTATATGGGATCTAATGACTCTAAGCCAACTTTTGTGTATGGTTCCAAGAATGATTCTAGAATACGATTGACTTTAAGATACGAATAGTTTGAATCTAAGATATGAAGATATGAATAGTTGGTTTACGTTATGGAAGAAAGACATGTATATATGATATTAGATATTGATAGTTATATATCAACTAAAGAGATATCTAATCTGCCCTACTATTGTGAACTTAGATAGAGATTCCAATAGAAATTCTTCGGTTTCGTCTTTGCCTGTGAATTGAATGTGAATGAATAAAGCGATGAAATAAAGAAAACTAACGAACGAAGAATTAAAAAGGGGTTTGGAAAGAAGAAATGGAAGAACAAAAGTTGTATGGATTCACAAAAATCCTGTGGATCGGAACTAAAAAAGAGATATCGAAGTAGCTTTTATGGTTTAATACTAATATTATTATTACTTCAATTCCGAGTTCTTAATTATTTCGACTGGATGAATCTTAGCGATGGAATAATTAAGTCATAATTCATTGGACGATTGTATCATTAACTATTTCTTTATTTTAGTGCGAGGAACTTATCATGAATCCACTGATTTCTGCCGCTTCTGTTATTGCCGCTGGGTTGGCCGTCGGGCTTGCTTCTATTGGACCTGGAGTAGGTCAAGGTACTGCTGCGGGTCAAGCTGTAGAAGGTATCGCGAGACAACCCGAGGCGGAGGGAAAAATACGAGGTACTTTATTGCTTAGTCTGGCTTTTATGGAAGCTTTAACAATTTATGGACTGGTTGTAGCATTAGCGCTTTTATTTGCGAATCCCTTTGTTTAATCCTATAAATATGCAAATTACGTATTTTTTTTTAGTCTATCTAAAAGAGGAGATAATATGAAAAATATAACCGATTCTTTCGTTTCCTTGGTTCGCTGGTCATTTGCCGGGAGTTTCGGGTTTAATACCGATATTTTAGCAACAAATCCAATAAATCTAAGTGTAGTCCTTGGTGTATTGATCTTTTTTGGAAAGGGAGTGCGTGCGAGTTGTTTATTTCAAGAATAGGCTGGATCCAACCAGCTGTACTTTTTTTCATTATAACTAGATCGAAAAAGGTGCACGATTCCGCGAATTACTTCTGAATCAATCTCAAATCATATTTAAGAACCATAGCATTTCGTGATTCATTGGTAAATCTACTTTGATTCTCTATCAACCAAACCAATAGTGTGGGGTCATTAACATGGTTAAAGCTAAACCAAACTGTTTGAAGTCCAGACGCAGCATGGTACTCTTTCTACTACTATATTAATATAGAATAGAAATGTTTGCAAAATGAATAATTGGAATTTGTTTTTTTTTCGATATAAAACACTCATGTCGATAAAATTATTTGAGCCTTTTCTTTTATTGGAATGCAAAATATTTGAAATATTTCAATCAACCGCTTTTTATGCTGAATCGGTGACCTGTGTATAATATAAAGTAAGAAGAATTCTTTGGATTTGACGAAAAAAAGAAACAACTTTGCTGACAATTCAATATTTTTGTTTTGTTCCGTCAGAAGAGTCCTCAAAATATTCTGGTCTTGGATTAGTGATTAGTCGCGACATCTTGGAATATGAATAGAGAAGAGAGGTAGAGGATAGGCTCATTACATTAAAAAAAAAAAAAGATATGGGAATTGCCCCCATACTTAAAAAGTTGAAGTAATTGAGTGTGAGAGCCAAATGAATCGAAAAATTCATGTTTGGTTCGGGAAGGGATCATGTAAGTTTTGAGATGAATGGAAAGATAATCTACTTTCATTAAGTGATTTATTAGATAATCGAAAACGGAAGATCCTGAATACTATTCGAAATTCAGAGGAACTGCAGGGGGGGGCCATTCAACGGCTGGAAAAAGCCCGGGCTCGCTTACGGAAAGTCGAAAGGGAAGCAGATCAATTTCGAGTGAATGGATACTCGGAGATAGAACGAGAAAAATTGAATTTGATTAAGTCAACTTATAAGACTTTGGAAGAATTAGAAAAGTACAAAAATGAAACCATTCGTTTTGACCACCAAAGGGCGGTTCAGCAAGTCCGACAACAGGTTTTCCAACAAGTTTTAAAGGGAGCTCGAGGCACTCTGAATAGTTCTTTGAACAAGGAGTTACATTTACGTACCATTA